AATGTATTTGGTTTCAAAGCCCTGCGAGCTCTACGTCTGGAAGATCTACGAATTCCCCCTTCTTATTCAAAAACTTTCCAAGGCCCACCTCATGGCATCCAAGTTGAAAGAGATAAATTGAACAAGTACGGTCGTCCCCTATTGGGATGTACTATTAAACCAAAATTGGGATTATCCGCAAAAAACTACGGTAGAGCGGTTTATGAATGTCTACGGGGTGGACTTGATTTTACTAAGGATGATGAAAACGTGAACTCACAACCATTTATGCGTTGGAGAGATCGTTTCTTATTTTGTGCCGAAGCGCTTTATAAAGCGCAAACAGAAACAGGTGAAATCAAAGGACATTACTTGAATGCAACTGCGGGTACATGTGAAGAAATGATCAAAAGGGCGGTATTTGCCAGAGAATTGGGAGTTCCTATCGTAATGCATGACTACTTAACTGGGGGGTTCACCGCAAATACTAGCTTGGCTCATTATTGCCGCGACAACGGTCTACTTCTTCACATCCATCGCGCAATGCATGCAGTTATTGATAGACAGAAAAATCATGGTATGCATTTTCGTGTACTAGCTAAAGCATTACGTATGTCTGGTGGAGATCATATTCACTCTGGTACAGTAGTAGGTAAACTGGAGGGGGAACGCGAGATGACTCTGGGTTTTGTTGATTTGTTACGTGATGATTTTATTGAAAAAGATCGAAGTCGTGGTATTTTTTTCACTCAAGACTGGGTCTCTATGCCAGGTGTTCTGCCCGTGGCTTCCGGGGGTATTCATGTTTGGCATATGCCTGCCCTAACCGAAATCTTCGGGGATGATTCCGTACTACAGTTCGGTGGAGGAACTTTAGGGCACCCTTGGGGAAATGCACCCGGTGCAGTAGCTAATCGAGTGGCTTTAGAAGCATGTGTACAAGCTCGTAATGAGGGGCGTGATCTTGCTCGTGAAGGTAATGATATTATTCGTGAAGCTAGCAAATGGAGCCCTGAACTAGCCGCTGCTTGTGAAGTATGGAAAGAGATCAAATTTGATTTCGACCCAGTGGATAAGCTAGATAAAGAGACAAAATAAGTGCGCATAATTCAGCAATACCTGTTTGTTCTCCTAATTGATTGCAATGAAACTTGGCCCAATCTTTTCTTAAAAAAGATTGGGCCGAATAGAATAAAGAATGAACATGTTATACTAATCCTATACTATGAATGAGGGTATTTGTGTATTTGCATATATCTTTCATATGTACAGACCTTATCATATACAAGTATATACAACATAAGATCGAAGACTAATCTATTATTTATTGTTGGAGCCATAGGCTTAATTATGTATCCTTAGGACTGGATTGGTGGATCATTTTATATTCAGGCCATAGATCAAGGATCAAGCCAAGGGAAAGATCCCTTCTACCCCCATCCTTTATATTGATATTGTCTTTTTCGTTCCCTGTTGTAATAAAAAAAATTATTATTTGACTGTATGACACGAGATTCTACGAGAATCTATTTAAAATTTATGGGAAGAAACAACTATGTATCTTTTTGATGAGAATTTAAAGTTTTTTAAGAAACCTCTCCTTAGATTTTTTTTGAGGAAAAGATTCTATCATAATATATATTGAAATATTGAAATGATTAACTGGATTCCCCAACAGGAGGAGAATCCTTTCTTTCTTTTCAAGACTCGCTCGTTTTTAATTAATAATCTTAATGATTGGATAATATGCTTCATTTGAATTCTGAATGATAAAAAAGATAGTAAAATGATTTTTTTATTCATCGAATGACTATTCATATATCTATTTAATATTAGGTATTAAGTTTTCATCAATATAGGGGGCAGAAAGTCTCTATGGAAAAATGTTGGTTCAATTCGATATTGTCTAACAATAAGTTAGAACATAGGTGTGGACTAAGTAAATCAATGGATAGTCTTGATGGTATTGGACATACCAGTGGAAGTAAAGAACCTATTCTAAATGATGCGGAGAAAAGGATTCCTAGTTGGAGTGATAGTGGCAGTTATAGTTTCGGTAATATTAATTATCTAGATTCTTTATTTGATAGCAGAAATATTTTGAGTTTGATCTCTGATGATACTTTTTTAGTTAGAAATAGTAATGGTGACAGTTATTCTGTATATTTTGATATTGAAAATCAGATTTTTGAGATTGACAATGCTAATTCTTTTTTGAATGAACTAGATATCCTTTTTTATAGTTATTTGAATAGTGGGTCTAAGAGTAGCAATTACTACTATTATTATTCCATGTATGATACTCAATCTAATTGGAATAATCACATTAATAGTTGCATTGATAGTTATCTTCGTTTTGAAATCAGTCTTAATAGTGACATTTACAGTGGTATCGACAGTTACATTTATAGTTTCATTTGTACGGAAAGTAAAAGTATAAGTAGTATTGAAAGTGGAAATTCGAGTATCAAAACTAGTACTAATTATCTCAATAAAAGAGGAAGCTCTAATGATTTCGATATAAATACAAAATACAGACAGTTATGGGTTCAATGCGAGAATTGTTATGGATTAAATTATAAAAAATTTTTTAGGTCAAAAATGAATATTTGTGAACACTGCGGATATCATTTGAAAATGAGTAGTTCAGAGAGAATCGAACTTTTTATTGATCCTGACACTTGGGAGCCTATGGATGAGGATATGGTTTCTATAGATCCCATTGAATTTCATTCAGAAGAGGAACCTTATAGAGATCGCATCCTTTTTTATCAAAAAAAAACGGGTTTAACTGAAGCTGTTCAAACGGGCATAGGTCAACTAAATAGTATTCCCATAGCAATTGGAGTTATGGATTTTCAGTTTATGGGAGGTAGTATGGGATCCGTAGTAGGTGAGAAAATAACCCGTTTGATCGAGTATGCTATTAATCGATCTCTACCTGTCATTATTGTGTGTGCTTCTGGAGGAGCACGCATGCAAGAAGGGAGTTTGAGCTTGATGCAAATGGCTAAAATATCTTCTGCTTCATATGATTATCAATCAAATAAAAAGTTATTCTATGTATCAATCCTTACATCTCCTACAACTGGCGGAGTTACAGCAAGTTTTGGTATGTTGGGAGATATCATTATTGCTGAACCTAATGCCTATATTGCGTTTGCGGGCAAAAGAGTAATTGAACAAACATTGAAAAAGACAGTACCCGACGGTTCACAAGCGGCTGAGTATTTATTCCATAAGGGCTTATTCGACCCAATCGTACCACGTAATCTTTTAAAAGGTGTTCTCAGTGAGTTATTTCAACTACAGGGTTTCCTTCCCTTGAATCAAGATTAAAAAAAAAAAATATTTTAATTTTAAATTAAAAAGGGGGTTGAAATTCTTCATTTTAAAATGGAAGTATAGCACTAGGTTCAGTTATTTTGATTTGTAGCGAATAAGCATTTAGTTTATTGTAATCAAAAAAACAAAACTAAGAAGATGGTGTTTTCTTTTGGGACATCAGTTATAAGTGTAGTAAGAGTTGGATAATTACTTTTTTACCCGAATCCATTTTTTTATTCTACCCCCCTTCCTGATTAGGAATAAGCATCTCTCTATCGACAAGATAAAAAAGAGTTTCTTTCTCCTTCTGAGAAATCGGGTAAATAAAAAAAAATTTATCCCTACTTTTGACATATTCATATTATAGAACAACGAAAAATATATAAAAAAATATAGAAAAAAATAAAATATAAAAACAAATCAAATTCAAATATAGAATATATAATCAAATAATCAACCTAAGAATAATCAAACTAAGAAGAACATAAGAATGAATATAGAATATAAGTTATTTCTATTTACCGAGAACCCCTGTTTTTCACTAGGAATCCCTGTTTTATTTGTTGGATAAGATTGGTTAAAGTCGCGAATTCATAAAAAATGCTTTTCTTTCAAAACAAACAAAGGTTTTTTGAAAGAAAAGATATAAATAAAATTAAGGATGGGAAAAGAAGAATAAAATTTATGAAAGTGGATTGTCATACATATTCGTGTAGAAAGAGGAATAGGTAAACTTCATTTAGTTCTACATTCCTTGTACTTATTTATTTTTATTATTAAGTACTTTAATATTAAGAATATTAAGATTATATTCATATTTTTCTAATAGGTAGACGCATCATAAGATATCTTTATAATTATAATAGGTACAAATATGAAATCGAGGTACCCGTTCTATGATAGATTTTAACTTTCCCTCTATTTTGGTTCCTTTAGTGGGCCTAGTCTTTCCGGCAATCGCAATGGCTTCTTTATCTCTTTATGTCCAAAGAAATAAGATTGTCTAAAAATGATGGGACCTAATCTCATCAATTTATTTCAACGCTGGATCATCATACAAATACTTTCTTAGTGTAATATGGTAGGATATATGATATGTGGCCTTTCCGAAAACAAACGGAAGAATTGTTATGTATATCGATGCATAATATATGCATTAATGTATGTATATGCGGTTATAGCTTAATCAATATCAATTAAATTAAAAATGATCAGCAAATATTTTTTTAAAATCTTTGAAATAGAAACTCAATGTATCTAACCAATTATTCCTAATGGTTCATGTCAGAATACTGCTAGTTGATGGAAGTTATTTCGGAATCAAGCAATAAAAGTCAAATCTATTTGGGTTATTTTCTCAATTCCAATTGAATGCAACTGGATCTAGTATAGTATGAATTGGCGATCAGAACATATATGGATAGAATTTATAACGGGGTCTCGAAAAACAAGTAATTTTTGCTGGGCCTGTATCCTTTTTTTAGGTTCACTAGGATTCTTAGTGGTTGGAACTTCCAGTTATCTTGGTAGGAATCTGATATCCGTATTTCCTTCTCAGCAAATTGTTTTTTTCCCACAAGGGATCGTGATGTCTTTCTATGGGATCGCAGGTCTATTCATTAGTTCTTATTTGTGGTGCACAATTTCATGGAATTTAGGTAGTGGTTATGACCGATTTGATAGAAAAGAAGGGATAATGTGCCTTTTTCGTTGGGGATTCCCTGGAAAAGATCGTCGCATCTTCCTTCGTTTCTTTCTGAAAGATATCCAATCAATCAGAATAGAGGGGGGAGAGGGTCTTTTTACTCGTTGTGTCCTTTATATGGAAATCCGGGGTCAAGGAGCCATTCCCTTGACTCGTACTGATGATAATTTTAATCCACGAGAAATTGAACAAAAAGCTGCCGAATTGGCCTATTTCTTGCGCGTACCAATTGAATGAAATGAACTGAAGAAGAAATCTCAGCATGAGAGAAGAACTTACTAATTATCTTTTTAAGACAACTGCAGCTTCTTAAAAATGTTCATTCCGGCATAAGGATGCTATATTCTATTTTACCGTTCCGTTGAGGCAGCAGTTCACATACATTATACATCTCAAATACAAATAAAAAAACCAGGAGGACGCATATGGAACAATTCTAAGAAAATATAATTCGAATAAAGAATAAAAAAAAAATATAAAAAATATAAATATATTATTAAATATATTATATATATATTTTAAATATATAATATATTAAGTATTAAGATAAGTATTAAGAATTTAAGTATTAATATAAACTATAAATTATTTGTACACCAAAATATACGCATATACATGGCCCCCAGCTTAACTCTTTTATACTAATTAAAGGTCTAATAAGTTTCATTAAGAAGTCTAATCTAAGTTAAGTATAGATTCATCAAATATCTTACCTTTTGTTTTCGTAAAAACAGAATTCTTCCTTTTAGTTCCCTGATTTTGAATTGATACCCTAGCCCCGTGCTGCGATTAAAAAGTGAAATCTTTCGAATTCGAAATAGAAATAAAAGAATTAAAGGATCTGGTAGGGTTCGTCTTAAAATAAAAATAATATTCGTTACTTAAAATGGATTTTCGAGTCTTCATCGAAAGGAATAAATGAAGATGGAATTGGTTACAATTTTCCTAATTGGTATTTCTGGAATCTGGAAATAATATTTACTTCTTTTTTTTTTTTTCATTCGAAAGGGTCCCTTCTTCGATATTCTATTCTAGATACAAAGACTTAATTCTGACACAAAAACAAAAATAGGAAAAGACCCATAGATTCGATACCTTGTTCTTGTTAGAGTTATAGGCTCTTGTTATAGAACTCGCGCTTCATAGAAATCTAAGATAGAATCAACGAATGAAACAGGTTCATTAACATCACAGATACATAATGAAAAAAAAGAAAGCATTCGCTTCCCTCCCATATCTTGTGCCTATACTCTTTTTGCCCTGGTGGGTTTCTCTCTCATTTAATAAAAGTCTAGAAACTTGGATTATTAATTGGTGGAATACCAGGCAATCCGAAATCCTTTTGAATGATATTCAAGAGAAAAATGTTCTAGAAAATCTTATGGAATTAGAAGAACTATTCCTGTTGGACGAGATGATAAAGCAGTACTCGGGCACACATATACAAGGGCAAGGGCTTCATATAGGAATGCACAAGGAAACAATACAATTGGTCAAAAGACACAATGAATCTCATTTCCATATAATTTTGCATTTATCGACAAATCTAATCTGTTTCGCTATTCTAAGTAGTTATTTTATTCTGGGTAATGAAGAACTTTTCATTCTTAATTCTTGGATTCAGGAATTTCTCTATAACTTAAGTGACACAATAAAAGCTTTTTCTATTCTTTTAGTTACTGATTTATGGATCGGATTCCACTCGACCCATGGTTGGGAACTAATGATTGGTTCGATATACAACGATTTTGGATTGGCTCAGAACGATCAAATTATATCTGGTCTTGTTTCCACTTTCCCAGTGATTCTAGATACAATTGTGAAATATTGGATCTTCCATTTTTTAAATCGTGTATCTCCTTCCCTTGTAGTAATTTATCATTCAATGAATGAATGAAGAATTCATTAGATCTCTTGATATCAATCAAATCAGATTTTTTCTTCGTGTATAAAGAAATCATTTTTAATCTTACTTATTTTTTATACTTATACCTTTTCAGTTCAAGGTATTCATACCATATTCCACCAGTACAATTCTTTCAGTACGATCAATACAATGGCAAACTTGTGGATAGGGAATTCTACTAGCTACCTATCGAATTTATTGTAGAAATTCCGGGATCTATGATTGGACTATGCAAAATAGCAATACTTTTTCTTGGGTAAAAGAACAGATGACTCGATCCATTTCTTTATCGATCATGATATATGTAATAACTCGAGCATCTATTTCAAATGCATATCCCATTTTTGCGCAGCAGGGTTATGAAAATCCACGAGAAGCGACTGGGCGAATTGTATGTGCCAATTGCCATTTAGCTAATAAACCCGTGGATATTGAAGTTCCGCAAGCTGTACTTCCTGATACTGTATTTGAAGCAGTTGTTCGAATTCCTTATGATATGCAACTGAAACAAGTTCTTGCTAATGGTAAAAAGGGAGCTTTAAATGTGGGAGCTGTTCTTATTTTACCCGAGGGATTCGAATTA